GTAAATCAATGGACAGTCTTGGTCCTATTGAAAATACCAGTAGAAAGGAAGATCCGAGTCTAAATGATACAGAAAAAAGCATTCATAGTTGGAGAAATGGTGACAATTCTAGTTACAGCAGTAATATTGATAATTTCTTTCGTGTCATGGACATTCCGAATTTCATCTCTGATGATACTTTTTTACTTATAGATCGTAGGGGGGACAGTTATTCCATATATTTTGATATTGAAAATCAAATTTTTGAGATTGATAACGATCAGTCTTTTCTGAGTGAACTACAAAGTTCTTTTTCGAATTATTGGACTTCAAGTTATCTGAACTCGAAATCTAAGAGTGACGATACTTATAACGATCGTTCCGGATATTATACTAAAGATAGTTGGAATAATCACATTAATAATTGCATTGACAGTTATCTTCATTCTCAAATCAGTATTGGGAGTTCCATCCTAAGTGGTAGTGACAATTCCAGTGACAGTTACATTTTGAGTTACATTTTTAATGAAAGTGGAAATAGGAGTGAAATTTTCAGTAAAAGAACGAGCACAAATGATAGTAATTTACCTAGAATAGAAAGTTCTAATAATCTTGATGTAACTCAAAAATATAAACATTTGTGGGTTCAATGTGAAAATTGTTATGCATTAAATTATAAGAAATTGCTTAAGTCAAAAATGGGTATTTGTGAACAATGTGGATATCATTTGAAAATTAATAGTTCAGATAGAATCGAACTTCTGATTGATCCGGGTACTTGGAATCCTATGGATGAAGATATGGTCTCTACGGATCCTATTGAATTTCATTCAGAGGAGGAAGCTTATAAAGATCGTATTGATTCTTATCAAACAAAGACAGGTTTAACTGAAGCTGTTCAAACAGGTATAGGTCAAATAAATGGTATTTCTATAGCAATTGGGGTTATGGATTTTGAGTTTATGGGAGGTAGTATGGGATCTGTAGTAGGGGAAAAAATCACCCGATTGATTGAATATGCTGCCAATAAAACCCTACCCCTTATTATAGTATGTGCTTCCGGGGGGGCACGCATGCAAGAAGGAAGCTTGAGCTTAATGCAAATGGCGAAAATATCGTCTGTTTTATATGATTATCAATCAAATAAAAAGTTATTCTATGTGTCAATCCTTACATCGCCTACTACTGGTGGGGTGACAGCCAGTTTTGGCATGTTGGGGGATATTATTATTGCCGAACCTAATGCCTACATTGCATTTGCGGGTAAAAGAGTAATTGAACAAACATTGAATAAGACAGTACCTGAAGGTTCACAAGCAGCCGAATTTTTATTCCATAAAGGTTTATTTGATCCAATCGTACCACGTAATCTTTTAAAAGGCGTTCTAAGTGAGTTATTTCAACTGCATGCTTTTTTTCCTTTGAATCAAAATAAAGTCGCGGATTAAAGTTTAAAGTCAATTATTTTTTTTTTTTATTGGAATCTATCGGAATAAAAGGAAAAAACAGAAATGAAGGATGGGGTTTTTTCGTTGGCGATATCCTAATTTTTGAATAAAAAAAAAAGAATTCAAAATTTTTAGATCTTTCAATATTTTTTGTGAATCTTTATTAACAATACCCCTTGGATCAAACTATAACGAATCCTTTGTAAATTTAATTTATACGAAATCGTGTATTTTCTTGTAGTAGAAGCAAAATAAAGAAAAACAGATGACGAATACTAAAGTAAAGTTGATTATCATATATTATATGTAGAAAGTGAATTTCTTTTGTAGTTCTACATTCCTTGTACTTCTTATATACTATATTAATTATAGTAATTTTATAGAATTAGAATTCTAATTAATTTATTAATATAATAACAATAACATAATAACAACAAAAAATAGAACAAACAGGTACAATTACAATACAATTATAGTAAATCGAGGTAATAACTATGAACTTTCCCTCTATTTTTGTGCCTTTAGTAGGCCTAGTATTTCCGGCAATTGCAATGGCGTCTTTATTTATTTATGTTCAAAAAAATAAGATTGTTTAGATTTTCGGGTTCAAATCTCATTTTTCAAGACTTAGACTTGAATCATAACATAGATATCTATTTAGTGGAATGATATACCGCACGATTTCTTATGAACATAAACGAAAGAACCCTTACTTTAAATGTATGTGGAAAGATGACGACATAGGAGTACATGTTATTTTTTTGATCTAACTAAAAAGGAAAATATAAATAAAAATTTACGTAGGATATTTAAATAGAAAGTGAAACACATCCGACATCAGAATAGGACTAGTTGATGAGAGTTACCTCGGAAACAAGACAGAGTAAGGAAAGTACAATTCATTTGAGGTATTTTTCAATTCAAATAAAATGTAACCAAATCTAGTATGAATTGGCGCTCAGAACGTATATGGATAGAACTTATAACGGGATCTCGAAAAATAAGTAATTTCTCTTGGGCCTTTATCCTTTTTTTAGGTTCATTAGGATTCGTATTGGTTGGAATTTCCAGCTATCTTGGTAGGAATTTGCTATCTTTATTTCCCACCCAGCAAATTCTTTTTTTTCCACAAGGAATTGTGATGTCTTTCTATGGGATCGCGGGCCTCTTTATTAGCTCCTATTTGTGGTGTACAATTTCGTGGAATGTAGGTAGTGGTTATGATCTTTTCGATAAAAAAGAAGGAATAGTATGTATTTTTCGTTGGGGATTCCCTGGAAAAAATCGTCGCATCTTTTTCCGATATCTTATAAAGGATATCCAATCTATTAGAATAGAACTTAAAGAGGGTATTTCTACTCGTCGTGTTCTTTATCTGGAAATTAGAGGCCAGGGAGCCATTCCTTTGACGCGTACTGATGAAAATATGACTCCACGAGAAATTGAACAAAAAGCTGCTGAATTGGCCTATTTTTTGCGTGTACCAATTGAAGTATTTTGAAAAATAAAGCGATTCTGCCACGTATTCATGTACAGGCAGGAATTGCTTTGCTTTCACTTTTCGCAATTTCAATAGCCGTAAACACTCTTTTTTTTCTTCAGTGGACTCTTTTTTCTATTTCTGTATTCTTTCGCGAGTCAAGGACTAATTAGCACTATCAAATCACAAAAAAACAAAGAAGAGATTCATGGATTCGATACATTGGAATAGAATTCATGTTTGATAAAAATATTAGATCGCAGAACGTCGACGAACGCGACGGGTTCATTAACAATTTATAGATGAAAAATAAAATGGAAAAAAAGAAAATATTTATTCCTTTTCTATATCTTATATCTATAGTATTTTTACCCTGGTGGATCTCTTTATCATTTCAAAAAAGTCTGGAATCTTGGGTTACTAATTGGTGGAATACTAAGCAATCAGAAACTTTTTTGAACGATATTCAAGAAAATAATCTTCTAGAAAAATTCATCGAATTAGAGGAGCTCCACTTGTTGGACGAAATGATAAAGGAATACCCGGAAACACATCTACAAAAGCTTCGTATAGGAATCCACAATGAAACCATTCAATTGATCAAAATGCACAATGCGGATTGTATCCACATGATTTTGCACTTCTCGACAAATTTAATCTGTTTCCTTATTCTAAGCGGTTATTCTATTCTGGGAAATAAAGAACTTATTCTTCTTAACTCTTGGGTTCAGGAATTCCTATATAACTTAAGCGACACAATAAAAGCTTTTTCGATTCTTTTATTAACTGATTTATGTATCGGATTTCATTCGCCCCATGGTTGGGAACTAATGATTGGCTCTATCTACAAAGATTTTGGATTTGCCCATAACGATCAAATTATATCGAGTCTTGTTTCTACGTTTCCAGTTATTCTAGATACAATTTTGAAATATTGGATTTTCCGTTATTTAAATCGTGTATCCCCATCACTTGTAGTGATTTATCATTCAATGAATGACTGAAAAGACGAAAAAGGGGTATACGGATATAAATCGAATTCGAATTTCGAACGCGATGTTTGTTACTTTGTACATAATCAAAGCATTACAAAATTGACTTCCTCTTTCTATTTATACCCATCTAAGACGGGAAGTTTCTCCCATTCCAGTAATAAAATATTATTTCAGTAAATTTAGTTTTCACTTAAAGTAAATAACAGAATCGGGGCTAGGGAACTATACTAGCAACCTACCCAATTTATTGTAGAAATTTTCGGAATCAATGATTGGACCATGCAAACTATAAATACCTTTTCTTGGATAAAAGAACAGATTACTCGATCCATTTGCATATCGCTCGTGTTATATATAATAACTCGATCCTCCATTTCGAATGCATATCCCATTTTCGCACAGCAAGGTTATGAAAATCCACGAGAAGCAACTGGACGTATTGTATGTGCCAATTGCCATTTAGCTAATAAGCCCGTGGATATTGAAGTTCCACAAGCGGTCCTTCCAGATACTGTATTTGAAGCGGTTGTTCGAATTCCTTATGATATGCAATTAAAACAAGTTCTTGCTAACGGCAAAAAGGGGGGGTTGAATGTGGGGGCTGTTCTTATTTTACCTGAGGGATTTGAATTAGCCCCACCCAATCGTATTTCTCCAGAGATGAAAGAAAAGATAGGCAATCTTTCTTTTCAGAGCTATCGCCCCAATAAACAAAATATTCTTGTAATAGGTCCTGTTCCTGGGAAAAAATATAGTGAAATTACCTTTCCTATTCTTTCCCCGGATCCTGCCACTAAGAAAGATGTTCACTTCTTAAAATATCCCATATATGTAGGTGGTAACAGAGGAAGGGGCCAGATTTATCCTGACGGAAGCAAGAGTAATAATACAGTTTATAATGCCACAGCAGCAGGTATAGTAAAGAAAATTGTACGAAAAGAAAAGGGCGGATACGAAATAAGCATAGCGGATGCCTCGGATGGACGTGAAGTGGTTGATATTATCCCTCCAGGACCAGAGCTTCTTGTTTCAGAGGGTGAATCTATCAAACTTGATCAACCATTAACAAGTAATCCTAATGTGGGTGGATTTGGTCAG